AATAGAAGAGAAAAGTCATACAAAGTTATATACAAATCACTACCCCCTTTTTTGTATTTCCTTAATTTATTTCCTTAATTGAATTTCGGTTGATTAAGACGAAGTTCCTTAAAAACCTCTGCCTTCTTTAAAATATCCTGAACAGTTTCTGTAGGTTGAGCCCCTTTTTCAAGGAAATATAAAATAGCAGGAACATTTAAATAAGTTTGATTCTTTATCGGATCATAAAAACCCACTTTCTGAAGATCTTTTCCTTCTCTTCGGGATCGAACATCAATTGCAACGATTCGATAGACGGCTCATTGGGATAGATGTAGATGAACAACACCCCCCCTAGAAACGTATAGGAAGCTTTCTCCTCGTACGGCTCGAGAAAAATGATTGATTCGAAGTTTTGTCTCTGTATGGAATTCTATCTAAGAAATGACAACTGGATCCATAAAATGATCAAAGCAATTAAAGATCTAAGTCTTTTTTTCTTCGTTCTTCCTTAAAATGAAAAAGAAACCATTCATACTCTCATAACTCAAGTTGGATAACTTTCAAACAGTTCAAAGGAAAATCTTTCGGCACTTTCATTTATTGAGCGGTCTTTCCTCCTTTTTTGTTTGTCTCGTTTAAAATCGGATTCTTCAGTCTGATCCAGTTATTAAGACAATTAAAAAGGTGTTTCCTTGTTCTGGGATCCTTTATCTTTGTTTTATTTTAAATCATTGGGTTTAGACATTACTTCGGTGCTTTTTAATCCTTTCAAAATGGCAGCAACATACCCTTTTTGCGATTTTTATGAAAGAATCCTACAAGATGATGGATTCCCTCGTGAAACACTTTGGATCGAAAAAGTTTGATCAATTCCAATAAATTTTTTCATTTTAAACTTGCTCGAATTGGATTCTTTCGATTTCCATACCTAAGATATATTTACGAAGTTGTTTCAATTTTTTTATTGATTGGCATTAACCCTAGACCCTTGCCCCGAGAAATAAATTAATACTTTCTACTCGAGCTCCATCATGGACTATTTACATTCCAAGACAACAAAAAACGAGGGGTTCTAGTGAAACAGAACCCATGATGTCGAGCTAAGAGCACCTTCATTCCTACAAAAAATGGTGGATGTACAAATCCACAACGGATCGTGTCCTTCAAGTCGCACGTTGCTTTCTACCACATCGTTTCAAACGAAGTTTTACCATAACATTCCTCTAAGAACCGGTATGGAATTGATTCAATTATGGAATCATGAATAGTCATTGGTTGGGCTGATGTATAAACACCATAATCTAAAGTATTTTCTATATCTTCTATATCTATAGTCTATAGATATAAATAATACTATAGATATAGGTGGATAAATATTTTTCTGAAGAAGTCTTAGTAAGACCCCATCGCTAATATTAAATTGTCTAACATTATAATATTAATTAATAAATATATATAATAAATAATTTATTTATATAAATAAAATAAGACGAATAAACGAATTCTTTTTGATTCTGCATCTTCACGTGACTTAATAGGAGAGAAAGATTCAGCTTCTAAGGAATGATTTAAACTATTTCTCTTTCGAAATTTCGAATCAATTTCGAAAGTTCCCCTCTCGACATCATTATTCCAAGAAAATTTGATAGTTAAAAATAACTTTTGATCATCTTAGGAAAAAAGATAAGTCTTTTTTTTTTTTCATCTGATTGATAAAATCCAAAGAATGGGGAGGGTTTCCTATCTATCAATTCGATCAAATAGACTGAGCAATTGTCACTGTTTATAGATATTGAAATGAACGCCTTCCCATCACTGATTAACTCCTATCTACCCCATTCTATGGGACTGATGCAGCATAAATCAAAAGAAGGGGATGTCCTAGTCTTTTTTATTTTTACGAAATGCGAGCTGTCTGGGCACAAAGCCAAACAAGCCCAGATTAAGTCCAGTTTTTGCCCCTTTTTTCTATTTTAGCCTACCTCATTGATTAAGAATTAAGAGACTTAGTGAATTGAATTAGTACCAAAAACCCCCTCTTGGCGAAAAGTCAAGAAATCTACAAAAAAGAAAATTGAATCTAATTAGGCTAATTTAGGGGGTAGAGAATATGAGATAGGGAATATGGATTCTTTCGTATCTCGATTCAGTTTTTGAAAAAAAAAACGATTCATCGAAGAAAAAAATCAGAAACAACAATCACATTCCAGCTAACATTTCGATTTTAAACAGAACATTGTTAAAAAAGCAATCTATATTGTCAGAGAATATATATGTTCTGGGACGGAAGGATTCGAACCTCCGAATAGCGGGACCAAAACCCGTTGCCTTACCACTTGGCCACGCCCCATTTAGATTTCTATGCGATACTAATAAAGTATATTGCTGGTTTTGTTTGTTTGTCAACTCTAGCCCAAATATCTATAGAATCGATTAGATTGGTATTCGGATTTTTCTATGTTTTTGGTATGTGTAGATATAGAATTCAACTTAATTTATTGATCATTACATATAATTC